CAATTATAACAAGTCACACACTCATATTCCGGAAATACAGAAACAAAGAAATTCCACGGTCGAACTACCAAAAAATAGAATGGGCTAAAAACGACCTAAATGCTTCACTTTGTTTTGTATTGAAAAGCTATTTAGTAGTTCTTGTGAATCTAATTCATTGAAATTCCGTCCAGTAAAATGGAAGAATTATAAATCTCCAAAATAATAGATAGGAATATCGCAAATAGAGCCATTGCGATACCCATCAAAGGAGTAGTTCCCCAACCGGGAGCTACTTTACCATATTCCGAATTCAATGGTTTCAATAAATCCCCTATAATAGTTCGTCTTGGACCAGATCTAGAACTATCCTCAACGGTTTGTGTAGCCATAAATCCTATTTTGTATTCATTGAGAGCCGTTGACTTTGTATACCATTATATTGTAAATAAATGATCTTATCATAGATCCGTTGTGGTCTTTAAATTATATTAAAATTATATAATAATGGAAACAGCAACCTTAGTTGCCATCTCTATATCTGGTTTACTTGTAAGTTTTACGGGGTACGCCTTATATACTGCTTTTGGGCAACCCTCTCAACAACTACGAGATCCTTTCGAGGAACACGGAGACTAGTTGAAGTAATGAGCCTCCCAATATTGGGAGGCTCATTACTTCAATTGAGATAATAAAAAATCATTTCATCTTTTTAGTTGGAACTTTAGGCGGTTCCCGAAAAAAGATAGCGAAAAAGATTATTCCTAAAGTTGAGACTAAGAGGAATGTATAAACCAATGCTTCCATAGATTCGATTGTGGTTTACAATTATAGCTTCCATACCTGTTTATTTTGGATCGTCTCCCAGATAACTAAAGAGCAAGAGTCAAAGAAAAGGCAGCAATTCAAATCAAGATTTATCCGGTACCCTATATTATGTTAAACTCTGTTAAATCACAAAAAGAAAGGTGAAAAGTAAGAAATCAATCTTGTATCAGACTGCTTGTCTTTTTGTAGTTGGATCCCCAAGTTTTTGGAATGCTCCAAATTCTACTTGAGCATCCAAATCTGGGTCAATACCGGCAAAAACATCTCTGAACAAGGTTCTAGCACCATGCCAAATGTGTCCGAAGAAGAAGAGTAGAGCAAACGAAGCATGTCCAAAAGTAAACCAACCCCTTGGACTGCTACGAAAAACACCATCGGATTTCAAAGTAGCGCGATCTAATTCAAAAATTTCTCCCAATTGAGCACGTCTAGCATATTTTTTCACAGTAGCAGGATCACTATAACTGACTCCATTCAGTTCGCCGCCATAGAACTCCACAGTTACACCTACTTGTTCGACACTATACTTCGATTCTGCCCTTCGAAAAGGAACATCGGCTCTAACAATTCCATCCCCGTCTACCAAAACAACCGGAAATGTTTCAAAAAAAGTAGGCATACGACGTACAAAAAGTTCACGCCCTTCTTTATCTCTAAAGAGAGGGTGTCCTAACCACCCAACAGCTATTCCATCCCCGTTGTCCATTGAGCCCGCTCTGAATAATCCCCCCTTTGCCGGATTATTGCCGATGTAATCATAAAAAGATAATTTTTCAGGAATTTTAGACCAAGCTTCTGATAAACTTTGATTTTCGGCTAGCCCAGCACCAACTCGTCGATATATTTCTTGCTGGAAGTATCCCTGATCCCATTGATAACGAGTGGGACCAAATAATTCAATCGGGGTAGTTGCTGAACCATACCACATAGTTCCAGCAACAACAAAAGCGGCAAAAAAAACAGCAGCGATACTACTGGAAAGGACGGTTTCAATATTTCCCATACGTAATCCTTTGTATAGACGTTGGGGCGGACGGACACTAAGATGGAATAGACCTGCTAATATGCCCAATGTCCCTGCTGCAATATGATGAGAGGCTATTCCTCCCGGAACAAAAGGATCAAAACCTTCCACACCCCACGCTGGATTTACAGATTGTACCCTTCCGGTTAGTCCATAAGGATCGGACACCCATATTCCAGGACCATACAACCCCGTTACATGAAATGCGCCAAACCCAAAACAAGCCAGTCCTGAAAGAAATAAATGAATTCCAAAAATCTTAGGTAAATCCAAAGAAGGTTTTCCCGTGCGTTCATCACAAAAAATTTCTAGATCCCAATACACCCAATGCCAAATAGCTGCCAAAAAGCACAAGCCAGAAAACACAATATGTGCACCGGCCACACCTTCGTAACTCCAAATACCCGGATTCGTTATAGTCCCTCCTGTGATACTCCAACCGCCCCATGAATTGGTTATTCCTAAACGAGTCATGAAAGGTATAACAAACATACCTTGTCTCCACATTGGATCAAGAACAGGGTCAGAGGGATCAAAAACCGCTAATTCATATAGAGCCATCGAACCGGCCCAACCAGCAACTAGAGCTGTATGCATTATATGGACAGAAAGCAAACGACCCGGATCATTCAATACGACAGTATGAACACGATACCAAGGCAAACCCATGGAAATACCCCTTTATCAACGAAAAATAGACACTATGTAACTTTATTGCATTGGAAAAAAACTATGCTATGGACCTCCCCTTTTCAGTAGATTATCTCGAGGAAAGGATTAAGATTTGTTCTATTATTTTAGTAATAATGGAAGAGTTCTGTTTGTAGGAACAAAAAGAAGCAGATCTATTCTATACCCGATAAGTACCAATACGCAATGGTAGGGGGGGCGGGATCCCGCTTTCATTTTCTATGAGTGAAAGCATACATATTTGTTCATATCATTCAAAAGACCCATTCTTAAAAATTTTCTTCTTTCGTCATAGTCATATTCATTCTGTCTTCTTTTTTTTTTATGTTATGAACTTATTACATTTTTGGATAAACTATGATTATGATAAAGGCTAATCTTATTAAGACAATAAACCCATTTATACGCTTCCACATCAAAGTAAGATATAGTACTTAATTCTTTTTTTCTTTCTTTTAATGCCTATTGGTGTTCCAAAAGTACCTTTTCGAAGTCCTGGAGAGGAAGATGCATCTTGGGTTGACGTATAGTGCGACTTGTCAGATATATTGGGTCACATGGGATTCCCCCATTCTCTCCCCCGATCGAGATATCCTCTCTTTCGCCCAAGAAAGATTGATTGAATTATCATATCAAAAATTTGGAGCGTGAAGTGCAATTATATTTATTTTGTTTTTTGGAGGGGGTATCCAAATTAATATTATCAATTAGAATAATTTATGGTTTAGAAAAATTTATAGTTGGCTCAATTGGACCAATAAAATGAAGTATCCAGGCTCCGTTTAGAAAAAACCCAATTAGTAATATATCTATGATTACTATGTTTATCATATTCTATTTATAAACAGGAGCGATCTCAAACTGTTTAATCAATCGAGTAATATAATATAACGAATACATTGAATATTTGGCAGAAGACATGAAAGAAATAAAAAAAAAAGCCATAGCAAAAACACGTGGTATTGGGGCATTTGCCCTATATGTGCAAATAAAAATCGGGCCGATCTTTACTCGGAGTAGAGCATAAACCTAAAAAAATTGAAGAAGCCCATTCCGGAACAAGAAAATGGCATCGTGATTTGGATTCGATCTCGATGAAACAATAAATCAATGAGAAGTTCGTTTGATAAGTTTAGTAGATTACTTTTATATATATATATTTTTTTTTATTTATAGGTAAAGTAAACAGACCAAAACTAATCTTTCTTGAAAAATACAAGAAAAAGCCCTTTGTTAGAAGTTGTTAGAAGTTAGAAGGAGCCCACTATGAAAAAAGAATGAGGGCTGTAATCTACACATTGATTCTTTTTTTTTCGCGATTTTTGGTAAACCGTATGCATCAAAAGGTGCGCGTACGGTTCCTAAGGATACAATTTTATCCTAATCAACCGACTTTATCGAGAAAGATTACTTTTTTTAGGCCAAGAGGTTGATAGTGAGATCTCGAATCAACTTATTGGTCTTATGGTATATCTTAGTATAGAGGATGATATCAAAGATCTGTATTTGTTTATAAACTCTCCCGGAGGGTGGGTAATACCCGGAGTAGCTATTTATGATACTATGCAATTTGTACGACCAGATGTACAGACAATATGCATGGGATTAGCCGCTTCAATGGGATCTTTTATTCTAGTCGGAGGAGAAATTACCAAACGTCTAGCATTCCCTCATGCTCGGCGCCAATGAGTTTTGTATTTGAGAGAAAAAAGAAGACTATGCCTTCGCCATATGAAATATGACTATTAAGTAATAATAGCATGGCATTTTGAATTCGATATGAAAAATTTTTTTTAATTTTTTTTTTCAAAAACTATTAGATTATATATCGAAGGAGTAGTATGAGATAAGGGGCATTTCCGATTTTATCTGATCTATCGGAAATCTATTGCAGCGTCACAAACTTTTTTGTTTTCACGCCGGAAGGCTAATTATGTTATGAAAGAATACAAAAAAAAAGAAACTTTGGGATTGCTGAATAAAAGACTAAATAAATATATAAATATAAAGCAACGGAGCCATCATAGTATTTTTTAACTACTCCAAAATAAAAGGAAGGATGGTTATTGGATTATTTACCGATCAGGGTCTGGTCTGATAGACCCTATATTTTCTGTTTCTTCGATGGGAGGTAAAAGCGAATTCCATTGTAGAGCCGTATGCAATGCGAAAAAGATGCCTGTACGGTTGTTCAATTCTATCTTGTTTTTCGTATTATTATTCTTTATTTTATTTCTTCTCTTTGATTTATCTTCGAGATAGAAGAACCTTTTATTATGTTATATAATCAGGGTAATGATCCATCAACCTGCTAGTTCTTTTTATGAGGCACAAACGGGAGAATTTATCCTGGAAGCGGAAGAACTGCTGAAGTTACGCGAAACCATCACAAGGGTTTATGTACAAAGAACGGGCAAGCCCTTATGGGTTGTATCCGAAGACATGGAAAGAGATGTTTTTATGTCAGCAACAGAAGCCCAAGCTCATGGAATTGTTGATGTTGTAGCGGTAGAATAAAAAATAGAAGGGATTTCGCGCAAATACGCAATATTCAATTTTATCTTCTTATATTTAATATATCTATTAATATAGAATTATTAATATAGAAGTAATGCCTAATCATCCGGTTAGGATCGATCTAAACCAACTCATTATGTATACGAGTCAACATGCCAACTATTAAACAACTTATTAGAAAGACAAGACAGCCAATCAGAAATGTCACGAAATCCCCCGCCCTTGGGGGATGCCCTCAGCGACGAGGAACATGTACTAGGGTGTATGTGTGACTCGTTCAGAGCATGGACTGGGACAAAAGAAAAGAACCAATTTTTCCAGTATCAGTGGTCAGTACCAATAAATAGGATAAAATGGAAGAACTCCATTCACTATCTAAAAAGGATCTATCATATCCTTCTATTTATTGTGTATCAAATTTTATGGTTTTTATTGGTGTAAATCCAATCGTCTCAATTTTCAATTTAAGATGAGAAAGAATTTCCCATTGGGAGCAAATGGTTATCCATTAAGCAGGGTAAATACTATTTAAATTAAAAGGCAGAAAGATTATGCCCTTACTCTTGCAACAACGGACTAACAGGGTCAGCTACACAGCTAATCTTCATAATTAAATATCGTTACTGTATAGGTGGATCTCGTTGTGAAAGACTGATTACTGGATAATTCATGGGTAGAGCCAAAGAGTGTGAACTGTACAAGTTAACAATAGCCTTGATTAAATGAAAGATAAGGGCTCCGGTGTATAGAGGGGACCTCGCCGTTTAAAAAGTAACCATAGAAACGATGGAACCCACGATTTTTTTATCCATTTAGATTTACTACTTTTTTTTTTTGTTTTTATTTAATATGCCTTTTTAATATCTAGTATCGCTATCAATACAATTTCTTATTTCGCGGTGAAATGCCTAGAAAAAAAGAAAAAATCGTGGTCGGGAAGGTTATAGTAGCAAAAGCCATTGGAGTTTTTATTTTATACATTGGAAGAATCCGTTTTGTTAGTAATAAACTAGGAAAGGGAAAGGAATAACTGAAAGAAAGGAAATCAATTAGTTATTCATCGAAGTTTCATTTATTCAATGACCAGAATTAAACGAGGATATATAGCTCGGAGACGTAGAACAAAAATTCGTTTATTTGCATCAAGCTTTCGAGGGGCTCATTCAAGACTTACTAGAACTATTACTCAACAGAAAATAAGAGCTTTGTTTTCGGCTTATCGGGATAGAGGTAGGCAAAAGAGAGATTTTCGTCGTTTATGGATCACTCGGATAAATGCAGTAATTCGCGGTAAAAGCGTATACTATAATTATAATAGATTCATACACAATCTATACAAGAGGCAGTTGCTTCTTAATCGTAAAATACTTGCGCAAATAGCTATATTAAATAGAAATTGTCTTTATATGATTTCCAATGAGATTATAAAATAAGTATATTGGAAGGAATTCATCGGAATGTTTTAAATTTAAAATGGAGTTCACTGGAGAATTAACTCCGGGAAGGTAGAATAGAAATTAGTATGATAAAATATATAAAATATAATAATAAAGTCGTCAAAATGAACAAACAACACGTTCAATAAAAAAAGATTGATTCTTTTTTTTCTTATGATACGACAATAAAATCTGGATTCGCAAATTTTTCGAACAAAATATCAATCCGCCTTTGAATTCGTATTGGAATTTTGCTTCAAATGAAGAGTAAGCCTATTTCTTTTTGATTCTAAGACCAGTAGTTCTAGTGGTCGACTCACCTCTTTCAAATTGTTTCTCATTATTAAGAAAAGGTAACAAAGATAAAATACGAGCTTGCTTTATAGCAATAGTAATTAATCGTTGTTGTTTTAAGTTTAATCTATTCACCCGTCTAGATAATATCTTTCCTTGTTCACTAATAAATCGACTAATTAAACTCATGTTTCTATAATCAATTCGATCCCCCGAGCCAATCGGGGGCAAACGCCTACGAAAAGATCGCTTGGATTTAAAATAGAGTCGCTTGGATTTATCCATGATTTGTTTATTCCTTATCCCGAAAATCCTATTTCAATGAGGGATTTTGTTTTGTTTATCTTTAAATATATAATATATATAATATATGTCATTTTTAATCTTCCTTGGAAGGGTGACATACAAGCGATCGGATCGGTTCGATTTATTTCTTTATCTCCCCATGAATTGTATGTTTGTAACAAAAGGGACAGAATTTTCTCAATTCCAATCGACTAGGCGTATTATGTCGATTCTTTTGAGTAATATATCTGGAAATACCAATACTCATTGATTCCTTATTAGCACCATTTCGATTAGCACTATTTCGAGTACAATTGGTACATTCCAAAATAACGGTTACTCGAACGTCTTTACCCTTGGCCATGAACCTCCTTTGGATTTTTGATCCACCCAACTGTTCTATTTTTTCCGATCCAAACAGAAGAAAGGAACGAAAAAAAAAAATAGAAGTTGCTAACTCGAAATCAAATTCTGAAAGATTTCGTTGAAATCAAGATAGTAATAAAATAGTAAGAATAAGTAATACAATGATTTCTAACTACATTTATAATCCCAGTATAGTATTTAAATAGTATTTCATTTTTCATTTAAGTATTTTGTATGATATTGTTGACCTAGCCATCAATTTCCATTTACGTTCTCATTCTCTTATTAATTCTAATTAATAAGAGAATTCAAATTAGAGTCCCGGCCCGAGTTCCGAGTTTTACTGAGGTTGAATCCACTTTTATTCTTTCTCTTTTCGAACTTATTCTAATTTTAAAAATTCTAAAATTAAAAGAAGGGAAGGGGAGGGATTAGTTACAGATATTTGATTATATCTCTAATTTTCTTTACCCCTTCCCATGTCAATAACTAGAATTAAAAAAAGGAGAATATCAACGCATCCGGGAATAAACGATTGATCTCTATCAATAGACCTGCTAAAGACCCGAACCATAGAGTACTTACTACCGGTGCCACGGACAGATATGTTTTTAGATCTCGCATTTAAAATCCTCCTTCTTTATTGTATTTATTGTAATTTGGAATACATATATGATCAGACGTATATGTAGGTAATGATCACTTGTATTTGTATGCGGAATCCCTAATTCAAATTCAAATGTACAATGATCTAATTCAAATTGAAATGTACAATGAGTCAGTAGCTATTCCTTTTATTAAAAAAAAATACGCCTTTTTATGTCCCAGCATTCCCGAAAAAATTATATTCATTTTTTTTTTTTAGCGGGTTTAATTATACGTTACGTATGTATATAAGTCTTTTATTATAATAAAATATATGTTATATGATATGAGATGAGATAAAAAAGAAGAAATGACAAGATAATTTTTGTATATGAATGGATAAAATAAAGATGTGGAAAACAATACAGGTATTCTCTACAATGACACTGTCGACCAATGGAAAGGGATGTAGCGCAGCTTGGTAGCGCGTTTGTTTTGGGTACAAAATGTCACGGGTTCAAATCCTGTCATCCCTACCTATTACTTATATTATGAGCCGTAACGAGGGATTAATTGAAATCGATTTTAATTGGGTATAATCAATCTTTAATTTTACAATATTCATATATTTTACAATATTCTATATATTACAATATTCTATATAATAGTAGATGCATGCAAAAATATATTAGGGTTGCAAAATATTTATAAAGCGCTCTTAGTTCAGTTCGGTAGAACGTGGGTCTCCAAAACCCGATGTCGTAGGTTCAAATCCTACAGAGCGTGATTCCATTCTTGTTATTCTTAGGTCAAAATTCAAATTACAATGAAATAATTGAACAGCAATCTAAATTTCCCCCCCCCCCCTATGGATTAAAATTAAAACAAGTAGGAGGTCAATCAAAAAAAGAGATATTAATTAATCAAAGGTCCAACTGATCGCCACGTCTGTATTGTAAATATGCAGTTACAAATAATCCAGCCAAAGTAATAGGAATTAGACCTAAGACAATTCCAAATAGCAAAACTTCAATCATTTCATTTGTTTGAAAGGGGAAAGGGAGAGGTAATATCTATTCTTAAATATTAATTCGTATTGCACATGAATCTCAATGACTAAGAATTGGAAATTGACACGGTAAGAAACTATAGAATATATGGAATACCACAGAAATCTTTCTAGAAAGATTTCTTTTTTTTTATGATTTTTTTATGAATTGTTCATTCAATTAATTTCAAATAAGTCGTATCTTGTTTAAACTGATAAATAGAACCGAAGTTATAGTTAAAACCGCTAGTAGAAAACCGAAATAACTAGTTATGGTAGGCATAAAGAGTCTAAATGAAATATGTTCTTTTTTATACTTTTTTATACATATGTTTATAAAGCACTTCCCTAAATTTCAATTTTGGTTTTGAAAGATACAAACAAGGATAAGCAAAAATACCAATTGAAAGAATAAGTTTAATTGAAAGTTTTTGATTCAGCAATTATTATCATAATAGACAGTAATAACAAAAATAGAGTGACATAGGTAATAAATCAACTCATCATCTGTGATATCTAATCATCCCGCGATTCCGAATCAACGGATTAGATTCATTGTGCAACTCTTAAAAACTAATATTACTATTAATATTACTATAATATTAGTATAGTTAATATAATATTAGTTTTTTTATAATTATAAATAAGAAAAAAAATAATAAAAAACTGTGTTGGGTAACTTCATTCTATTATTGTATCGAATATCTCGTGTATTTTCGAACCAAGAATGACCTTATAGTATAATGCCCTTTACTTTATTACTTTCCTTTTTTTTACTTTAATTTGAACTCATTAGATTCAGTAGTAGGTTCATTCACATAATATCTCGAATGAGAAGAAAAAGAGTTTCGAACCATTAGATCCTGCAAAACTAGGTTATACATTTTGTCTTTACATATTTCAAATTAGAAAGCCCCGACCTTCTAATTAGGTCAAGAAAGACCCAAA